TGTCTCGAAGTCGAATTTTTAGTATGATCTTTTTTATCACCAGTGTCTACTATTTAGGCAGAGTACCGTCGCCTATTTTAACTAAGAAACTGAAAGATATCCCCCAAAAAAAAAAGGGGGGGGAAGAAGCTGATATAGAAGAAGCTGATATAGAAGAAGCTGATATAGAAGAAGAAACAACTTTCGGGACTAAACAGGAAGAAGAGGAATTCAAAGAAAAACTTAAAAATAAAAAGAAAGACCCCTTCTGGTTTGAAAAACCTCTTGTGACTCTTCTTTTTGACTATAAACGATGGAATCGTCCATTGCGATATAGGAATATGAAAGAGGAAGATGAAAAACGTAAAAAGAAAGAGGAAGATGAAAAACGTAAAAAGAAAGAGGAAGATGAAAAACGTAAAAAGAAAGAGAAAAAAATTTTGAGAATTCTTATTTTGAGAGCTCGTCTGGACGAGGAACTTGAAAAACGTAAAAAGGCAGAGAAAAAAATGAAAGAGAAAACATTTTTTAGAACTATTATAGAACAACCCCCGGATTATGACTTCGGGACATCCACGTACAATCCACAAAATAAAACTAAATTAATAATGTCGCGTATGCGCGAAGCTACTCTGCGGTGGATTAACCATTGTGATTATGAGTGGTGGATTGACCATTGTGATTCTGAAGAGAACAAGAAATAAAGGGAAGTTCCAATTTTGTTAACTAAAAAAAAAAGGGGGGGTTGAAGATCGACTGCAGTTACTAATTCATGATCTGGCATGTACAGAATGAAAACTTCAAATTTTTTTATTTACTATATATTATATATAGTAAATAAAAAAAAATTGATACATAAAATAAATACAAGAAGAGATAAAAAGAAATTCGTCCGCGCCCTATATATTTTATCCCCTCTCCTACAAAGAAACTTGTAACACCAATTCCATTAGTAATTCCATCAATTACTTGTCGATCAAAAAAGGAAATTAGTTCAGCTAACCCTCTTATACCCCTAGTTAAGGTTGTTGAATAAAAACTGTCAATGTAACCACGATTATATGACCAATTATATATCACATTTATTATTTGTTCCCAGAAACTTCTCTTAGGACCTATTTTTAGAAATGAATTAATTAAGTCTAAATTTTGAAAAGTTGAAAAAACAGGCTTATATAAGAGAGACGCTATAAATATTCCGAAAGACGCGATAGTTACCGAAAAAATCATATTTGTAAAAAAATCATACCAATCCACAGAATTACTCGAGTTTGAATGTAAAAGATTTATCGACGGAGTTAACCATTTGGATAATACATCAAAATATATGCCCCCTTGATCAGGAGCAAAAGGAATTCCTATAAATCCGATGAATAAAGTAAATAATACCAATACAAGAAGTGGCAATAGCATAGTATTATCTGATTCATGGGGGTACTGGGAAAGCTTTTTATTGGAAAAATGAGTAATAGTAATAAGGGATCGCATTTTATTTCTTACATTACCATCAATTGCATACGTTTTTTTTGAAAAAAGCAAAGCACTTTCCTTATTATTGATTGATGATAAAACAAAATTTTGTTTTATCGCTTTCGACCCTTCTTTGCCCCATATAGAGATTGAATAGCCCAAGCTATTTTGTTTGCCACTGAAATTTTGCAAATGGACATTTAAATGCCCTTCAAAAGTAAGTAAATATATTCGAAACATATAAAATGCAGTTAATCCTGCTGTGAAACAAGCTATTATCGCGAAAATGGGTGAATACAACCAACTATCATTAAGAATAATGTCTTTGGACCAAAAACAAGCAAGAGGTGGAATACCGCAAATGGAAAGTGTACCTAATAAAAAGGTAGTTTTTGTAATTGGCACATATTTTGTTAAGCCTCCCATAAGAGCCATATTCTGACTTTTATCTGGCGAATATCCAATAATGGTTTCCATTGAGTGAATAATCGATCCGGATCCTAAAAATAATAATGCTTTCGAATAGGCATGCGTAATTAAATGAAATAAAGCAGCTCGATAAGATCCCATACCTAAAGCTAACATAGTATAACCCAATTGAGACATTGTAGAATAGGCTAAACTTTTCTTAATATCTTTTTGAGCAAGAGCCAAAGTGGCTCCGAATAGTATTGTTATTATACCTACCAAAGAAATCAAATTCATTACGTAAGGTAGAGTGGTAAAAAGAGGAAGAAATCGAGCTACAAGAAAAATTCCCGCTGCTACCATAGTAGCAGCGTGGATAAGAGCTGAAATAGGAGTAGGCCCTTCCATAGCATCGGGTAACCATACATGAAGGGGGAATTGTGCCGATTTCGCAACTGCACCGACGAATAATAGGGAGGCACACAAAGTAAGAAATTCGGAATTGACTCCATCATTAGCAATTAAGTTATTGGTTATTTCGAACAAATCCCGAAATTCGAAACTACCCGTTATAAAATAAAAACCTAGGATTCCTAATAATAAACCAAAATCCCCTACACGATTAGTTACAAAGGCTTTTTGGCAAGCATTTGCCGCAATTGGTCGTGTGAACCAAAACCCTATTAATAAATAGGAACACATTCCAACCAATTCCCAAAAAATATAAATTTGTATCAAATTGGAACTAGTAACTAATCCCAACATGGAAGCATTGGAAAAACTCATATAAGCAAAAAATCTCAAATAGCCTTGATCATGAGACATATAATTGTCACTATAAATAAGAACCATTATTCCAACAGTAGTAATTAATATTAACATAATGGACGTAAGTGGATCGATCAAGTAACCAAATTCTAAAGAAAAATCATTATGGATAGTCCAGGACCATACGTATTGATATATAAAACTGCCATTCATTTGTTGAATAGACAGATCGGCTGAAAAAATCATAATGATACTTAGTAATAAAATACTAGGAAAGGCCCATATACGACGAAGACTTTTTGCTGCTGTAGGGACAACGAGAAGTCCGATTCCTATTGCTATAGGAACTGGAAGTGGAACCCAAGGTATGATCCATGCATATTGAGATGTATATGCCATAAGAAATTTTTTTTTTTTTTTTTTTTTTATTGTTTCCAATTCACCAGTTTTTATCTCTTTCGGAAAGAGAAAGTAATAAAAAAAAATCAAGATATCAAAGAGTTCAAATATAATTTGAAATTGTAATCATTATGATTTTTTATTCTTTCAAAAGATAAACATTTCAACTATTCAAATCAAGAAGTTACTATTGGTCAAATGATAAGATAAAGTCATTGGAAAAAATTACTAGTTAGTGATTAACTAAGATATTTAGAAAAATAGAAAATATAAGATTATAAACCATTCCATTATTATGATTACGAAAATTTATATCTCTAAAAATATCTATAGAATAGGGAAAAATAATTATATCAAAAAGTAAAATGAAAGTATTTGATTCTAGTATGAATCATAATATCCGCCAAGAACTTAACCAGATAAACAGAAAAAACTTTATTATTTTAATAAAATTATCCGGAATCATTAACTAATTAGTTGTGGAACTCATTGAGTTGCTTACGCTCCTTCCAACCAATCAAATAAATTTTGTTTATGGGAACTCTAGGAGATCTGTCATTTTGTTATCCTTGACCTCAGTTCTAATATAACTGAAATAAGAAAGTACGAAAAATGTTCTTTATTTTCAAGTCAGGTATCTCTTAACCAATTAACTACTAACTCATTCTAATTTTAGAATTTTTTTTAGGTATACTTTCTTAATCAATTAGAATTACTAGAAATCAATTTTAAATTACAATAGATTTTGTAAAAAGTAGGTAAGGGTTCTGAAACTTTTCGATTAATTTTTTAAAATTAAATGTAACACGACGAGAATATCCGGAGATTCAAAATTAAAACCTTTTTGATTCTTTTATTATTAAAAAAAGCAATTCAATTTTTATAGCAGTAGAACCCGCTGAAACAGATCCGAATAAAGAGCCATAATATAATTTATATTTCGAATTTTGAACAATAGATGTCTTTCACATTTAACTATAATAAAGAGTAACCTCTTCATTTTTGAATGGCAGTTCCAAAGAAACGCACTTCTCTGTCAAAAAAGCGTATTCGTAAAAACATTTGGAAAAAAAAAGCGTATTGGGCGGCGGTAAAAGCATTTTCATTAGCAAAATCTATTTCTACCGGGAAGTCAAAAAGTTTTTTTTGCGCGACAAACAAGTAATAAAGTTTTAGAATAATCTAAATTGATATGAGTCGATGAATTGGCTAATTGAATTTAACAATTTAGTAAGAGGAATCTTACTCATTAACTAATATTCTTATTTTGAACTGATCAATAGAAAATTTTATTTGATTTTGTGATATGTAGAATAAAAATTTTTAAGTCCAAGATACGGGGGTTTTATCTCTATGTAGGTTTTTGCAGGATGGGGATTATAATCTTCCCCATCGATTTTCAAAAAAAAAAAATTTTGAGTTCTCCGCTTGGATTGAGAACAGACCTTTCTAGTTCCAATTGTTACATTCCAGAAGAGCTTAACTTAAACTGCACGAAAAACCATGACATTGTTAAAACAAAACTATCACCATTCCATAACTAAAGATTCTTCAACGTTCAAATCTAAATTCTTTTTTACTTTTTCAAGAATATTGCATTGAATTGGCTCTTTCAATCTCGACGATTGAATGTGGATGAGCTATTATAATTTCGATCACGCCGCTATGGTGAAATCGGTAGACACGCTGCTCTTAGGAAGCAGTGCTAGAGCATCTCGGTTCGAGTCCGAGTGGCGGCATCTTCGAAAAGAAATAGAATAAATCCTATAATGAATTCAATTCCAAATTTACATTCTATCGTTGAAAGACCTTTTTTTGGTTAGGATTTCTTTTTATGATATTTTTGACTTTAGAACATATATTAACTCACATCTCTTTTTCGATTATTTCTATTTTAATTACAATTTATTTGGTGACCTTATTAGTCCATGAAATGGTAGGATTGTTTAATTCGTCAGAAAAAGGACTGATAGTTACCCTTTTCTGTATAACAGGAATTTTAGCTATTCGTTGGGTTTATTCTGGGCATTTCCCTTTAAGTAATTTATTTGAATCATTAATGTTCCTTTCATGGAGTTTTTCCATTATTCATATGGTTCCCTATTTTACGAACCAAAAAAATCATTTAAGTGCAATAACCGCACCAAGTGCTATTTTTACCCAAGGCTTTGCTACTTCAGGTCTTTTAACTGAAATGCATCAATCCACAAAATTAGTACCCGCTCTCCAATCACAGTGGTTAATGATGCACGTAAGTATGATGGTATTGAGCTACGCAGCCCTTCTATGTGGCTCATTATTATCAATAGCTCTTATAGTAATTACATTTCGAAAAAATGTAAAAATATTTGGTAAAAACAAAAATATCTTAATTGGTCCATTTTCCTTTGGCGTGATTCAATATGTGAATGAAATAAACAATGTTTTACGAAACACTTTTTTTATTTCATTTAGAAATTATCATAGGTATCAATTGATTCAACAATTGGATTGTTGGAGTTGTCGTGTCATTAGTCTAGGGTTTATCTTTTTAACCATCGGTATTCTTTCAGGAGCAGTATGGGCTAATGAGGCATGGGGATCATATTGGAATTGGGATCCCAAGGAAACTTGGGCATTTATTACTTGGACTATATTCGCAATTTATTTACATACTCGAACAAATAAAAATTTGCAAGGCGTAAATTCTGCAATTGTAGCTTCTATGGGATTTCTTATAATTTGGATATGCTATTTTGGGGTAAATCTATTAGGAATAGGGTTACATAGTTATGGTTCATTCACACTAACCTCTAATTGAAGAAAAGATCTTACGAGTACAATACATAACATAGGAATCTCGTTTATAACGAGAGTTCGTAGGAGTTTTTGAGAACCATAAACATAAAATAGTTATTCACAAGGTTCTCAAAAACTCCTAATTATCTAATTAAAATAAAAAATTTTATTAGAATTTTCTTATTATCTTATTGTGTGTATTTTTTTATTAAATTTATTTTGCATTTTTTATTTTATTGTATGTATTATTGATGAAAACTATCTATAAAAATAATTAGATAAAATAGCTTCTACCTTGTCAACTGATAGTGCAAAAACAAAATCCGGATAAATACCAATACCTATTACGGGTAGAAGGATACAGATCGAAACAAATAATTCTCGTGGTCCAGAATCTAATAAATTTGATATTGGAACATTAAATTGCTTGTATCCATAGAAAATCTGGCGTAACATCGATAATAAATAAATAGGAGTTAATATCATTCCAATTGCCGTTACAAACGTAATTAAGATTTTTGGCATTAAAAAGAATTTTTGACTAGTTATTATACTAAAAAATACTATCAATTCCGCAACAAAACCGCTCATTCCTGGCAATGCAAGAGAAGCCATTGAGAAACTACTGAACAGTGTAAAAATTTTTGGCATCGGGATAGCTATTCCCCCCATTTCGTCGAGATAAACAAGACGTATTCTATCGTAACTCGTTCCTGCTAAGAAAAAAAGTGCAGCACCGATAAATCCATGAGAAATCATTTGCAAAATGGCCCCGTTGAGTCCCGTATCCGTTATGGAACTAATTCCTATAATTGTGAAACCCATATGAGATACGGAAGAATAGGCAATTCTTTTTTTTAAATTACGTTGACCGGGAGATGTTGAAGCTGCATAGATTATTTGAAAAATGCCCATTATGATCAACCAGGGAGAAAATAAAGAATGCGCGTGGGGTAATAATTCCATATTGATCCGAACCAATCCATACGCTCCCATTTTTAATAAGATTCCGGCTAAAAGCATACAGGTACTGTAATGTGCTTCTCCATGGGTATTCGGTAACCATGTATGTAGGGGTATGATCGGCAGTTTGACAGCATAAGCAATAAAAAATCCAAAATAGAATATGATTTCTAATGCTATAGGATAGGATTGATTGGCTGAGGTTTCAAAATTTAATGTTGGTTCATTGGAACCATATAAACCCATACCTGGAACTCCCATTAAGAGAAAAATCGAGCCTCCTGCCGTGTACAAAATAAACTTTGTAGCTGAGTACAAACGTTTCTTCCCTCCCCACATGGCTAGAAGTAGGTAGACAGGAATTAATTCTAACTCCCACATGATGAAAAAAAGTAAAAGATCTCGAGAAGAAAATGATCCTATTTGACCACTGTACATTGCTAACATCAGGAAATGGAACAATCGCGAATCCCGAGTAACTGGCCAAGCCGCTAAAGTAGCTAAAGTAGTAATGAATCCTGTCAGTAAAATGGGTCCTATGGAAAGTCCATCGATTCCGAGTCTCCAGTGAAAATCAAAAAAATTAATCCATTTGAAATCCTGTTCCAATTGGATTAATGGATCGTCCAATTTAAAATGATAAGAAAATGCATAGGTGGTTAAAAGGAGTTCTAATAAACAAATAGAAATAGTATACCACCTGATTACCTTATTGCCCCTATGGGGCAAAAATAAAATTGAGGAACCCGCCAATATCGGAAAAATAACAATTATTGTTAACCAAGGAAAAGAATTCGTGGTAAAGACAAGATACGCTTTGGCCAGAAAACCCCGTACCTCTAAAATCATTATATATCGTTTTTGAGAGTACGGGGTTTTGTCGGTAAAGAGAAATCAAATGGGTGTAAGTGGAGTTTTTTGCAACGTATCAATAAGTCAATAAGCTAGCCCCATACTGCGGGTTGTCTCATGCCATAAATAAACCCGTACACTCAAGAAATCTGTTGGACAGGCGGATTCACACCTTTTACAACCTACACAGTCCTCTGTTCTTGGGGCCGAAGCAATTTGCTTAGCTTTACATCCGTCCCAGGGTATCATTTCTAATACATCTGTGGGGCAGGCTCGTACACATTGAGTACACCCTATACATGTATCATAAATCTTTACTGAATGTGACATTGGATCTATAAAATTTTTGAACGTCATAAATTTTCGATCTAGTAAATTAGTAAATGAGTCATAGATTTATACACCAGACGAATCAATGATTTAGATTTACCAGAACTTGTTTGTAATCAATCTACTTCTGGATCTGCTCATGAGAGAAGGCCAAGATACTTTGATTTCTTACGTTTTAGCAAAAACGGTCATAGGTTTCTGGTTTATACCGCACATGTTAATTTGAATTAGTGAATATTCCTTATTTTTTATTTATATGTAAATACCTATGATTACCACTATTTATTGCTCATTACTATTTATTTAGCAAATTCGATTGATTGATACGAGTTGATTTTATGTTACGATGAATTGATGAAACAATAGCTAAGCCAATAGCTGCTTCAGCGGCTGCAATAGCTATAACAAAAATCGAGAAAATGTCTCCTTTTAATTGGCGACTATCAAATAAATCAGAAAATGTTACGAAATTCATATTAACCGCATTCAGTATAAGCTCAAGACACATAAGTGCTCTTACCATATTTCGACTTGTAATCAATCCATAGATGCCGATGGATAATAAATAGGCACTTAAAACAAGTACATGTTCGAGCATCATTGAACTACTCCTCATCAATTCAATCTCGATTCATTTCAATATGAACAATAATTCAATCGATTCGATTGACTAGAATATAACAAGTCCATAATAAAGAAAAGTATTGGTAATAGATCGAACTAAAACATTGACCTTTTAATACATGAAGAATCTTAAAATTAAAATGGAATTGAAGGAAAATAGAGGAGATAAGACAGAACAACTGAAGTCCTTTTTTCGTATTTATTACTTTACTGACGAGCCATAGCAATTGCACCGATCAAGGCAACTAAAAGAATTATAGAAATAAGTTCAAATGGAAGAAAGAAATCTGTTGATAAATGAATTCCAATTTGTTGACCATTATTTATCAAATCTTGCTCTATAATTTGGTTTGATCTTGTGGTCCAAATAATACCGTACCATGACGTATCTGAGATAGTAGTAATTAGTGAAACTAAAATACTTGTACAAACCAGTGAAGTGATCCCATCTCCAACGGTCCAAAGATGGAAATCGTTATAATATTCTGAGCCATTCATGAACATAACAGCAAATACAATTAAGACATTTATGGCACCCACATAAATAAGAAGTTGTGCAGCAGCTACAAAATGGGAGTTCGATAGAATATGAAATAAGGATATACACGCAAGAACCAATCCCAATGAAAAGGCAGAATAAATTGGATTGGTAAATAATACTACTCCTAAACCGCCGACTATAAGACCCAACCCTAAAAATACTAAAAGAAAATCATGTATTGGCGCAGGTAAATCCATTATATGTAAAATAGGAGAGAATTAAATTCGAAATGTTTCATGACCTTATTGACCAGACCAGGAAAAAAGACATTACCCTATTTTTTTTTTTACGTTCTTAATAGAAATTGAATTAAATACGATACTATAAGGGGTGTTGGTTGCTGTAGATATACTTATTAATTTTAATTGCATCCCGTTTCTCTATACGAAAAAGGGCCGTTCTGAATTGAATTTATCGATTTTAAATATTCTATATTAAAAAAAAAAAAAAAAAATACAAATATAGAATATTTTTTCCGATTTTGAAATCATCACAGAACAGATATATGAATATATTTTCTTTTCAATACAAAGCACGTCATGAGTCTCACTAATCTTTGATTAGCATTCTGAGTTATTGACTAAGCAAAATGAAAGAAGTTTCGTTCCTTTAGAGCAAAACAGAATTTTAAGAAGTGGTAATTGTTATTGAATCGAGAGTTTTACCCGTGGTTTTTTATTGGAGTTGAATTCATAATTGTTTGGATTGTGTAATCTCCAATTATTGACATAGGTAACCGACCCAAAGCAATTTGATTATAATTCAATTCGTGACGATTATAAGTAGAAAGTTCATATTCTTCAGTCATTGATAAACAGTTTGTTGGACAATACTCGACGCAGTTACCACAAAATATACAGATTCCGAAATCAATACTGTAATTAAGCAATCGTTTCTTTCGAATATCAGTTTCCAATTTCCAATCAACAACGGGTAGATCGATAGGGCATACACGAACACATACTTCACAAGCAATACATTTATCAAATTCAAAATGTATTCGACCGCGGAAACGTTCCGATGTGATCAATTTTTCATAAGGATATTGAATAGTTATAGGTAAACGATTTGCGTGGGATAAGGTAATCATAAAACTTTGACCAATATACCTTGCTGCTCGGACTGTTTGTTGACCATAATTCAAGAACCCGGTTACCATAGGGAACATATCGTGAATATCTATAAATAATTTAATGTTTCTTTCTCTTGGTTTAGAAAAGTTTTGAATTGAAAATATCCTATGTCTTCACAGTGAAAGCAGTTGAGAAGAAGTTGTCAATAATAGATTACCTAAAGAAACAGGTAAAAGAAATTTCCACCCAAGATTCAATAGTTGGTCCATTCTCATCCTAGGTAAAGTCCACCTTGTTGTGATAGGAATGAATAAGAACAAAAAAGCTTTAGCTAATGTAATAAAGAGACCTATTGTCGTTTCAAAGACTCCGCGCACTTCATTAATTCCCCAAAGATCTGGCATAAATATGTACGGAATAGAGAGATTCCAACCGCCCAAGTAAAGAACTGTTACAAATAATGAAGAAACTAATAGGTTTAGATAGGAAGTAACATAAAATAAACCAAATTTTATACCGGAATATTCGGTTTGATAACCCGCAACTAATTCTTCTTCTGCTTCTGGTAAATCAAAAGGTAATCTCTCACATTCTGCTAGGGAAGAAATTAGAAAAACCATAAACCCTATAGGTTGACGCCATAGATTCCACCCCCAAAAACCATATTTTGACTGCGCCTCGACTATATCAACTGTACTTGAACTGTTAGATAATCATAGTCGATGATAACATCACTGGTCTCATCGCTATTGCAAAACCGTACATGAGACTTTGGCTTCATACGGCTCCCCCATGGCCACAAATAAATATAAGGACTGAATTTTTTCGATATGTTTTGTTTGTAGAGTAGATCGGGTAAAGATACATCGGAGAGTCCAAAATTAGACCAATGCAATTCTGTCTGCTATAAATATATAAATAACAAAAAAGCGCTTCTGAATTGATCTTATCCTTTAGAATTTAAATTGGTCTTTGTTCAGTAATAACTCAATCCTTAAATAAAATACTCATAAAAAATTCAACTTATATCTTTTAATTACGAAAAAAATTCGACATTCTATTAGTTCTTGTATCATGATAAGAATTCTATCTGTATTAATACGGATAAATAAATAATTTTTTTTTTTTTCATTGGAAATGCACTCCATTTCTTTCGTTCTTATTCTTCTTTCTCAAAGAAATCTAAAGAAAATAAAGGATTACTTCGTTCCTGATAGTACTTTCTTTAATCAGTGGATAGGAGCATACTCTGGATCGGGATCGTGGGGAAGTACTGCTCGATTGTTTCTACTAACTTAAAGCCCCCTTAGGATTCCTTTTTTGCGGAAATACCCTTTAAGGATAACTTACATTATCTCCATTACAAATCCTTTGTGTACCTTGGTATTCCTAACCGTCCACTAATTTTTTCTCGACCCCCGGTATGGTACTACAAACAATAGTAAAAAAAAAAAGACTCCATACAGGTTAATCGTTTATACCCGCTTCAAACTACGGTGAATAATTCACCAATTCTGGGGATTCTGTTGCTTATATTTACTTTTTAAAAATTCTTGTACCTAGGGAATGAGACTCAAATTTTTACTGCCAATTTATAAGCTGTTTTGTTTCACTCATATTACTATCTGGTTTAGTTCATCGCTCTGAATGATGAATACAAAATAAATATTTTTATTCAATAGGTTCAATCTTTTTCCTAGAATGAAAAAAAATAGGTAAAGTAAAAAAGAGCGAATGTTCTAACGAATCGCACGTAGAGAAATTGATAAAACACATGGAGTTAATGGTATTTCATAACTAATCGATTGAGCAGCAGCTCGGAGACCACCTAAAAAGGAATATTTATTATTCGATCCATATCCTGACATAAGAAGTCCAATAGGGGCAATACTTGAAATTGCAATCCATAAAAAAACACCGATACTGAGATCGGCTAGAACAAGGTGATAGCCAAAAGGAATTACTGAATAACTTAGTAAAATGGATATAACCGCTATAGAAGGTCCGATACTGAATAAACGAATATCCCCTCTAGAGGGAAGAAGATCCTCCTTGAAAAGTAGTTTAGTCCCATCTGCTAGAGCTTGAAGAATTCCCCAAGGCCCTGCGTATTCGGGTCCAATACGTTGTTGTATCCCCGCAGATATTTGTCTTTCTAACCACACAATAACTAGTACCCCTATTAGGATTCCCGATAAAGGAGTAAAAATAGGAACAAGCAGCCCTATGAGTCCATAAACCTCTTTTAAGGATTCCGATCTGGAAAAAGAATTGATAGCTTGTTGTACTTTTGTCGTATCAATTATCATTTCAACGATCAACTTCTCCCATAATGATATCTATACTACCTAGTATTGTCATAATATCAGCCAATTTCATTCTTTTAACTAGCTGAGGAAGAATTTGCAAATTGATAAACCCTGGCGGACGAATTTTCCATCTCCAAGGAAAAACACTCTGATCTCCTATCAGAAAAATTCCCAATTCTCCCTTCGGGGCTTCTACTCTCACATAAAGTTCTTGTTTCGACAATTCAAAAGTGGGGGAAGGTTTTTTACTAATGAATCGATAATCAAAATCATTCCATTCGTAATCCCTTGCTCTATCAAAACGCCGTACCTCTAAATTCTCATAAGGCCCCCCCGGAATTCGTTCCAGAGCTTGTTGAATAATTTTTATAGATTCCGTCATTTCACTAATTCGGACTAAATAACGAGCTAATGAATCTCCTTCTTTTTGCCATTGTACTTCCCAATCAAATTCGTCATAACACTCATAATGATCAACTTTACGAAGATCCCATGGAATTCCGGAAGCTCGTAGCATGGGTCCGGATAAGCCCCAATTTATTGCTTCTTCTCCACTAATAAAGCCCACTCCTTCAACTCGTTCCAAAAATATAGGATTCTGCGTAATAAGATTTTGATATTCAATAATCCCTGTTAGAAAATAATCACAGAAATCCAAACATTTATCGATCCAGCCATGAGGTAGATCGGCAGCTACTCCCCCGATACGGAAAAAATTGTGCATCATTCGCATGCCGGTGGCAGCTTCGAATAGATCATATATCAACTCTCTCTCTCGAAAAATATAGAAGAAAGGGGTCTGCGCACCGATATCCGCCATAAAAGGGCCAAGCCATAACAAATGAGAAGCTATACGGCTCAATTCCAGCATAATGACTCTAATATAGCTGGCTCTTTTAGGTACTTGAATATTTCCCAACTGTTCCGGTGCATTTACCGTTATTGCCTCTGTAAACATAGTAGCTAAATAATCCCAACGTGTTACATAAGGCAGATATTGTATAATGGTTCGATTTTCTGCAATTTTTTCCATTCCTCTGTGTAAATAACCCAATACGGGTTCACAGTCAATAACATCTTCGCCATCAAGAGTAACAATGAGTCGAAGAACACCATGCATTGATGGGTGGTGAGGACCCATATTGACTATCATGAGATCTTGTCTTGTAGTTGGTACAGTCATATATTTTTCTCCGATTCATTATTCCATTAATTGCTGAAAACGAAGTTCATCAAAATGAATAAAATAATCTAATATAAATATAATAAATCAAATAATTTAAAACGAATTTAAAATGAACTTAACGAGTTTTTGGCTCGCGAATATCCAATAGATTTATTAATTCTTTATAACGTACTCTATTTTTCTTTGACAAATAGGCCAGTAGCCGTTGACGTTTTCCCAGAATTTTCTGAAGACCTCTCTGGGATAAATAATCTTTTCTGTGCAATTCTAAATGTGAAGTAAGTCTGCGTAGCCTGTTGGTGAAACTGAATATTTGAAATTCAACAGACCCCCTATTTTCCTCTTTTTCTTCTTGCGAAATAACCGAGATGAATGAATTTTTTACCATAATTCTTTGCCCCTCCCTGTGTTTTTTATTTATTTTTTTTACAAATATGGATTTTAGCGATCTGTAATAATAATTCATTTTAATTTGTTATACACAATAAATATAAATTAATCTGGATTTATTCATATACTTCTTTTTTTTTATTAAATTAATAAATCCAATTTTTCAATTTTCGAATATAAATACAAAAAGAGGATAGATGCTCAATTTTGCACCCCAAAATTTGGATCTAAGATGAGAGGATTCCCCCAATTCATTTCTGATCTGATAAAATCATTGAATCAGTATCATGTACCATAATGTAACAAGTGTTACATTATGGTACATGATCCATAAGAAGTGTATCATCAACTACGCGGATACATGTGTATTCTTAACATACTGAAACGACTACCATTATAGGTATCAAACCAATAGCGATTCATGCAAGCTAAATCTTCTAATCGATAATTTGGCCAAAGAAACAATTTTAACTTCATCAAATTTTTTGTATCTTTATCAAGATGCCGTCCTTTATTAAAAAATGGGACACAGTTACTTTCATTGTTACCATTGCAAAATACTGTATTTCTATCCCCAACATTTACATTCTTCGAATTTAAACAAATTCGAATTCTCAATTCTCTACGACGTTTAGGAGATAAAATATTTTCAAGAACAAGCCAATCATAATGATTTTTGTCTTTATTCCTAAAAAACCTTTGATGTCGTGCAATGGATTTATCAAGACCCCACCTAGTAACATTTCTTTTTTTCTTATTTCTTTTTTCCCAATTTCTTTTTATCTTATCAACATTGCTTTTTTCTTGGTATCCTCGATTAGTTTGGTACTTATTTTTATGTATCAGTGAAATAGCTAGGATTTGATACATAATAAATTTCTCATCCCAATTTATAGATATCCGATTTGGTTCAACAAGCAATGTTCCGTTTTTTAGTAATTTTGCAACAGTTAAAGTTTTCGCATTTGGCACTACATCCATACTAAGTTCGCCTCTTCTAATAGAGGCTATGGCAATTTTCTTTGGGTTTTCCAATCTAAGCAGTAGACAAAATACTCTGATATTATTGATCATTTTTTCAGTCACAAGATCATCCCATTTTAATTGAAAACCATAAAACCTTTTCAGAAAAAAATCTAATTCCACTATTACAGCGAGCATAGATGGCTTTTTCTTTTTGGTTTTGGGTTTTTGACTGTCTGATCCTCCCGCATTATCTTTTTTCTTTTCTTCTTTATCTTTTTTTTCTTGGTTTGATGAATCCGATCCCTGATTCCCCTTTTTTTGTGTCTCTGATTGAATATTTCCTTGTACTGGCTTCTTTTTTTTAGTTTCTAATTTGTTTTGATTAGAGAATATCTGCTGAAAGTCATTTTTTTGTTCTTCTTCGAGATTGTTTTGTGAACCAAGGTTATCATTTCCATTTAAATTTAAAGTAAGGGAATTTATTGGGATGATCCAAGGTTGCATCCTATATGCATCATAAAGTGACACTAATTCTGGGAAAAACCAATCGTCCATATCAGATATAGGCTTATATTGTATTTCTTCATTCATTTTCATCCAGTTAAAGGAAGTTATTGTTGGATTGGCTAGGTTGATTTTTTTACGAATCAAGCTAGAAAAAGAATCCTTCTTATCACTTTGCTCAATTATTTGATAATAATTAGCCAGAGTTTTTTTATTTTTTTTATAAACAGTGACCTCACTTTCCATATTTGTCCAGCGCTTAATATTGATTTTTGTTTTAAAAGAAAAATCCAAAAATTTCCAATCAAAATATTTTCTATCCAAATTTCGATTCGTATCAGAATTTTCTATTAGATAATTATTAAGAGATATATCTACCGGCATATAAACATTTTTAGGATTAGACGTGTTGTAATTATCGAGAAACTCTTCGTCTTCATTTCTTGATCTGAAAAAATATGAGTCCTTCTTATCTTTATAATGAAGCCAGTTATGGGCTAAACGATCATATTTGTAGTTTTTCAATTTATTTTTTTGATTCAGTATTGAATCCACTGCAAAATTTTTGTGTTTCTCGTAATGAATTAATTGGTCTTTTTCATCTAAATCAAAATTTGGTGATTTTTGAGTTTGACCTATACAACTTTGATGAATTTTTTTTTGCCATTTTTTCGCTAATAATCGAGACCAGCTAGTCTGAGATATAATGTATTGATAGGGATAATGTTTTAACGCGTTTTTCCATTGTCTTTTAAAGGAATTCTTTATTCTATCCTTAAGAAAAAGAAGTTTTCCCTGATATTGAAGTACAGATCTCAAGTGATTTGTGTTAAAACCTGAGGTTTGGGATAATTTGTAAAAAACATATGCCTGTGACAAGGAAGCTGGTTCAGAAAAAATAGGTGAATTTTTTTTACTAATATTAGTATTAGAAAATAATTTTTTTATAGTCGAAATAAAACGAATTGTATTTTGATTTGTTTCATCAATTCTTTCTTGATTTATTTTTTCGGTGAAATTATTTTTATCAAAAATTTTGTTTTTTAATTCAAGTAATTTAAGAAAGAGTTTTACAACGATTTTTATAATTTTTATTTTTTCTTTAATTTTTTTTTGAATAGATAAAAGAATCTCTATGTAAAGCCTTTCAATAAAAATTTGTAAAAAATAATAACATTTACGTTTTAATCGGGTACTTCTTCTTTTTAATATTTTTAATATATGCCAAATATCTTTCGGTGATTCTAATCTCTTATCATCACAACTCATTTCATTAGGACTAATGTTTATATCAGGAATTTGTAATATTTTGTTCTTGTCTTTTTTGATTTTTTCGATTTGATTTCTAATTATATTTGTCCTATCGGACACATCCTTTATTTTTTTTACAGTCGGTGAATAATTTATCCAATCCACGGATTTAATAGACGATTCATTAAAAATCTGATTACTTATTATATCATTTTCTTGATTTGTATTTATACTCGCTTCTTTTATTTCCAATAAAGGAATTGGACTTAGTTTTGGAGATTCTTTATTTAAAAATAGAAATATTTTTAAATAAAGAATCCTTTGTGTTTTTTCTTTTACAACTAAGAGTTTTTTTTTTATTTCTTTCAAAACAGGTTTAAAAAAGGAAGGTCGTTTTCGGGGAGAACCAAAAGGACGTTCAGCTTCCAGTCCCCAAATTGTTAAAAAACAAAAATCATCTCTTTTTCTCTTCTTTTTCATTGGATCTCTATGATCCAACTCTACTTTAGCTCCATGCCAAGGTTCCAGGCAGAAAGGAAATAAAATCTTTATCTGAATACCATCTGTTAACCAATCTTTCGGAAATTCATTTTCTGACAATTGAACACCATTATAAGTGCATTTAACATGCATTTCGTTATGCCACGCTTTCCAATCCTTGCGCCATTCGGGAATTTGAAATAATAACATACGGCCAACATTTTTAATTATTATTAATGAGGGTAATACGATATATTTTCTAAGAATTGATTGGGTTAGTAACAAACAACCTCGCAGTGGTTGAGCATAATCAGTATTATCCCACATTTCCGATATTCTTACTCGCTCATCCTCCGCTCTTTTTTCAGCTTGTTTTCTTTTTTCTTTTGTTTCTTGCGTTTTAGAATTTTCAATTTTTGATTCCCTGACTTTTTTTATTCTTATCCAATTTCTGAAAAAAAAATTAAGTAGTTTTGAAATACCAAAATAAGAAAAAAAAGTTATGTCTCCTCTGTCCAAAAAAAGTGGGGAACGCACTCTTGGTTGAAACAAACCCAAAATAGCGGTTTTACTTCGTTGAGCGCGCGTGGATCCCATGATTAGATCTCGGTTATAATCCGATTGTAGTGCATAACGTGTCAAATATAGTTCCTCTGGCTCATCCTTCTTTTCTTTATCGTTATCCTGATTACTAGTATTCTCTGTAGTATTACTTGTATTCCCAATAGTAGTATTGGTAGTTGTCTCGGTAGTAGTACCGGTGGAAGGAGTCGTCTTATCCTTCTCGTCCTCGTCCTCGTCCTCGGTCTCAGTATAAACTAATACGTATTTTGATTTGCGGGAACGAATACTGGCCTCCGGTTTTGCTTTTTCTTCTCCTTCTTTTTCTTCTCCTTCTTTTTCTTCTCCTTCTTTTTCTTCTCCTTCTTTTTCTTTTTTTTCTTTTTCTTTTTTTTCTTCTCCTTCTTTTTCTTTTTTTTCTTTTTCTTCTTTTTCTTTTTCTTCTTTTTCTATCTTCAGTCGTTCTTCCACTTCGAACTCGTCAAGCAATTTGTATGACCATCGAGGAACCTTTTTTTCAATTTCTTTTGTTTGATCATTAGGAATTTCATTATCAACTTTTGCTTCTTCTTCTTCTTCAACTTTTGCTTCTTCTTCTTCTTCAAGGAATTCTTCTCCTAGTTCCCCTTCATCTTCATATAGCTGCTCTGCAAATTCGTCAAAATCTTGAGTAAGGAAAACAAAAAGTTTATTTTCACAAATGTTTTTTTTAGAATCTTCCATTGAGGTGATTAAAAGACTGTCCGTGCCTGAGTGTGAATCCACATTTTTTATTGTCCCGCGATGGGGTCCGTTCAAAAAAGGATCATACAATTTAGGTAAGCATTTTTGTTCAGTTTCATCATTGTATAAGTATAATCTAGTCCTTTTTTCGAGTATATCTGGATCAAAAGACTCTTTATCTAGTGCTTTATCTAGTGCTTCGATTCGATTGGCAAATTCGTTGCTTAGATTGTTTCGTTTTTGCTCATTGGTATGGACCCAATGATTATATAGCTCTTCTTCGGATACTTTTCCTGTCGTGCACAAAAACAGCTTTTTGCGTATCATTTCAAAAAAGGTTAATAAACTCGGTGGATATGTAAAAGATATTCTTAGTTTTCCATCACTTACACACGTAGAAAAAAAATATTGTGACATTTCATCTCTTACAGCTGTTTCAAATTGATCATTTTTGATATATCGCAATGGACGATTCCATCGTTTATAGTCAAAAAGAAGAGTCACAAGAGGTTTTTCAAACCAGAAGGGGTCTTTCTTTTTATTTTTAAGTTTTTCTTTGAATTCCTCTTCTTCCTGTTTAGTCCCGAAAGTTGTTTCTTCTTCTATATCAGCTTCTTCTATATCAGCTTCTTCTATATCAGCTTCTTCCCCCCCCTTTTTTTTTTGGGGGATATCTTTCAGTTTCTTAGTTAAAATAGGCGACGGTACTCTGCCTAAATAGTAGACACTGGTGATAAAAAAGATCATACTAAAAATTCGACTTCGAGACATAGAACTTTTCAATTCCGACACAAGGTACTTATACTTATTCGCTAAAAAAGCACGATTTTTACTTTGCCGTATCCAGAAAAATACAAATCCAACCCCTTTCAGGAATAATTTCATTAATAAAATGTGACCAATTAACCAACCAACAAAACTACTTGTTAGAAATAATATCTTGTTGTTGTATCGAAACATATAAATGTTGACTAATCTGGCTAACGTTGGGCTTGGTAAAACAAAATGGTTCAATAATTGAAAAATAAAATTTTCGAAGAATACACATTGAATGCTGAGATTTCGTATTGAATTTCTGGTAGTAGATCCATCATCAAAAAAGTCTTTGTGATTGGTCCAGAAGAACTGAAACAAAGAATACGGTAGAACTAGGACCGTTATTGTATGAGGTCTACCCAATGCTAGATGGAGAGGCGTATAATAAATAGATACGAACATAGTGAGCTGTCCCAAAATAAAACCAGTTATTGCTGCTGCCTCCTTCTCGTTTCCCTCTTTCATAACCCGAGCTCGGATAAGGAGGAGATAAGACGGCCCTATGGAGAATGCGCTCAGAAATCCATAATAGAGTCCGACCACAACGACCGAATTGAGTATCTTCATGCAAAAAGATACTAAATTAGTAAGTCCAAAACCGTTCAAAATTGACATAATCATAATAAACA